TTTTATGGGCTAAAATATAAGTTGAAAGTTATAATTGTATAGAAATTTAGCATTGTGACAGGTAAAAAGGAAAAAAAAACTATATTGGTGAAGGGGTGAATTTGACATTTGAATTTAAAATTGGAGATAAGATAGTGAATACTCGGATTAAAAATAAGCATGGGAAAATTTTATATTAAAAAGAGGGTGAGAGAGAGAGAGAGAAGGATGTAAAAAAGATTGTAATATTTATGGGGTTAGTTTTATTATAGGTTTGTCGTATTGTAGAAGCATGATTTTTAAAAATAGGGGTTTAAAAAAATGTGAACAACGGTGAAATAACTATAAAAAAATTATGGAAAAAGTGGATGTGAGAAATAATATGTTTACAAGCATGAAGGAATGTATCCATATAGGGAATATGCTAGGCCAAGAATATAGCTCCACCCGGACTAGATGGTCTACCCCGGTAGGGGTAACGGTAACGGGCATATATGGGTGTCAGGTGAAAGGGAGAGAGAAAAAGGACTACCAGGGGTGGATCTAGCATAGCTGATAAGAACATGAGGTGATATGTACCAATATAACGGGTGCGACCAAAGGCCTTGGAAAAAGCTAGTAGGGCGGGATGGTTCCGGGCCGTTGAGATGGACGTGAGAGTGTAACCAGTGGTCTCTTAAAGTACACTATGGGAGGGGTTGCAATATATGGCCGTGAAAAGCAGGACTGTATGCCTGAAGTGGAAGGATAGAGGGTTTCTCGGGCTGAGCTAGACTAAGGGACACCATTAGGAACGGGATAGTCATGGTTATTAATAATAGATATTCGAGATAACATGGAACGTTTGAGAGATGTGGTGACAAATTACTTGTACGTATACTATTTTTTTATATAAATAATTAAGGAGTAATTCTGGTTTATTAGGCGTGAGGCAGATAGATTAATGTATAATTATACATAGTGAAATAAAGACTATCATGTAGATAGTACATATAGTCGGAAACCCGGATTAAAAGGCGGGGGGGGGTAGGGGGGGGGTCTAGAGAGCACTATTTTGTCAAAGAATAGTTTAATATAAAATGCTGGTTTTGGGGGCCAGAGATGGGTATCCTTCTTTGATGCTCTAGGGTGTAATCCATCTTTGGTTTACAAGAACAATGCTTTAAGATAAGCTACTAGGGCAAGATATTATGATTTTGTTTTCAGTTCAGCCGAGTAAGGGATTAATAATAAAGAAGGAGAAGTAGATAATTGAAGTTGTTTGGCTGATAAGAATGAATGGCGATTCTACAGGTTTAGTGGCTGTTCATGTAATAATAATAAAGGTTGAGACTAATGTTCAAAATAGGATTTGTATAAATGGACGAAAGGTTATGGAGCGGGTGTAGGAGGTGTGAGTAAAAGGAGCTGTAATTAGAATAGCAATTGATATAATTAGAGCTATTGTTCCTCCTAGCTTATTTGGGATTGATCGAAGAATACCATAGGCAAATAGAAAGTATCATTCGGGTTTGATATGTTGTGGTGTTATTAGTGGGTTGGCTTTGGAGAAGTTTTCTGGATCGTTTATTAAATTAGGTGTAAACGATAGAATCGTGAATAATAAGGTGATCATAATGGTAATTATTAATATGTCTTTGTAGGAGTGATATGGGTGTAGTGGAATTTTATCGATATCTGAATTAGTACCAAGTGGGTTGTTTGATCCTTCATTGTGAAGGAGGAGAATGTGGATTGAGGATAGGGAGATAATGGCGAATGGGAGGATGAAGTGTAAAGCAAAAAATCGGGTGAGAGTCGGGTCATTAATGGAGAAACCGCCTCAAAGTCAGGTTGTTAGTGTGTTTCCTAGGTATGGGATTGCGGTGAGTAAGTTTGTAATTACTGTTGCCGCCCAGAATGATATTTGTCCTCATGGAAGGACGTAGCCAAAGAAAGCTGTTGCTATTAGGGTAATTAATAGAGCGGTTCCTGATAATCAGACTTCTTTATTGAGGTATAAACCATAGTATAGTCCTCGTGCAATATGGATATAAATGCAAATAAAGAATAGTGATGCGCTAATTGCATGAATATTTTGTATGGTTCATCCATAGGGTACGTCACGTATAATATGGATCACAGATGAGAAAGCTAAGTCAATATTAGCTGTATAGTGGATTGCTAGGAAAAAACCTGTTATAATTTGTAGTAAAAGACAGGTTATAAGCATAGAGCCGAAATTTCATCAGGTGGAGATGTTGGATCCGACTGGGAGAAGGTTAGAGATTAGTAAAATGTGTTGGTTGGACATGTTTTTGTAGTTGAGATACAACGGTGGTTTTTCAGGCCGCAAGACTCTAGAAGAGCAAAAATTATGTTTATGATAAATTATTTATTGGGTTTTATTTTAGTGTTTGTAGTATTGGGTGTAGTAGTCCTTGGTATAACTTTCGTCCCTTATCAGGGGGTAATTGCCCTTATAGGGGTTTCTTTTTCTTGTTGTATGTTAATAGTTTTATTAGGCCGTACATTTGCTGCACTGGTTATGTATATTGTTTATTTAGGCGGGTTGGTTGTAGTATTTGGTTATTGTGTGAGTGTTGAGAAAGGGGGGAAGGAAAGTTTTAAGGTCAGTTGATCTAGTTATCTTGTATTTTTAATTGTTGTTTTGGTTAGTTTATATAGTGATTTTGGGGGTTTATTAACTTATTCTGATTGGGAAAACATAGCATGTATGGAGATTAATGGGGGTGCCGTTTTTTATTGTAGCGGGGGTGTTGGTTTAGTGGTTTGTTCTTGAGGGTTGTTGGTGGTGTTGTTTTCTGTTTTAGTTATCTTAGGTTGGTCCCGTTTAGGTGGTTTACGTCCTTTTAGATTATGAGAAAGAGTGAAAGGAGGAGTGTGATGGTAAAGGTGGACATGTAATTTTTAATTATGTTTTTTTGTTGTGTTGAAAGATGGATTATGGGAATTATTGTATTTGATAACCCCTTTGGTCCTCAGACCTCTAGGGCTCATAAATCGACTAGTTCTGTTGAGATTTGTTGGCTTATTATTAGTGTTTTTATTGTTATACTTCGATGGGGGATATTGGAGAAGGCTAGTTGATTAAAGAAAGTATTAAGTGTTTTTGGTTTATTTGGTGGGAAGTGGTGAACGACTTGAAGGAAATCGTTAGATAGACTAATTCCAACTAGTGTAGCGATTAATGCTGAAAATTTAATTATTTTTGGTATTGTTGGTAAGGCTGTGTTTTGTAGTGTAGTAAGTTTTGTTATAGTGCCTGCAAGGATAGTTATAATAGTTAGTCGGAAAAGGGGCTTAATAATAATGTTTGTTTCTTTATGTATGTTATGGCTGGTTCGTGGGTGGCCGGTTAATGTGAGGAGAATCATTCGTGTGCTGTATGAGGCAGATAGTGCGGTGGCAATTAATGTAATAATTAGGGCCCAGGAGTTGATATGGGAGTTTATTATGGTTTCGATGATGGTATCTTTTGAGTAGAAACCTGAAAGAAATGGTATGCCCATTAATGATAGGCTGGCGATGGTTAGAAATGATGCTGTTATGGGGGAAGTATAAAGGAGGCCTCCCATTATTCGGATATCTTGTTCATTGTTAAGGTTGTGGATGAATGATCCTGCACAAAGGAATAAAAGTGCTTTGAAAAAGGAGTGGGTTACTATGTGTAGGAAGGCCAGTAGTGGTTGATTTAATCCAATTATAGTTATTATAAGACCTAGTTGACTTGTTGTAGATAGCGCAATAATTTTTTTAATGTCTAGGTGTGTTGTTGCTGAGGCAGCAGCAAAGACTGTTGTTGTTGCCCCAAGTAAAAGGCAAATAGTTAGAATAGTTTTATTTTGTATGATGGGGTTAAGGCGGATTAGTAGGAAAACTCCAGCAACAACTATTGTGCTGGAGTGAAGTAGGGCTGAGATAGGTGTTGGTCCTTCTATGGCTGAGGGGAGTCATGGGTGGAAAGTGAATTGTGCAGATTTACCCGTGGCTGCGGCTAGTAAGCCTATTATTGGGATAATATTTGTTTTGCATAAAATTAGGGTTTCTTGGAAGTTTATTGAAGATGTTGATATTAGTCAGGTAGTTGTTACGATAAGTCCAATATCACCCATGCGATTATAAATGATGGCTTGTAGTGCTGCTGTATTAGCATTTGATCGACCGCTTCATCAACCAATAAGGAGAAAGGATATGATTCCAACAGCTTCTCAGCCGATAAATAGCTGGTATATGTTATTAGCTGTGATAATAACAAGTATGGCAATTAAGAATATAAGTAGGTATTTAATGAATTTATGGATGTTTGGATCCTGATTTATATATCAGTAGGAGAATTCGGAGATAGATCATGTAATAAATAAGGTAATGGGAATGAATAATAATGATAGTGTGTCTAGTGTGAATGAGATGTTAATATTTTCTGTTGGTGTAATGATTATAGGGGTAAAGGATAGTGTGGTTTCTTTATTACTTATTAGAGCATTAAGGGGTATTAGGCTAATAAGAAATATTAGTATTAGTTTTTTTTTATTGTATAGTGATGGTTGAATAATGGAAAGAATAGTAGATAATATAATAGTTAGGATTATTGTAGGAATTATGAGGTTCATATTCTACCACTTGGATTTGCACCAAGGATTTTGGTGCCTAAGACCAGTGGAATACTATTATCCTTTGGTAGAGAGGGCTGGGTGATTAACACCAGATTGAAGAGTTAGCAGGTCTTATAACCCTCTCTGGTGTGTGAGGACTATCCTATTATCAAGGTCACAGCTTGGTATTTTTTTTAAATTACGCACACTAAAATACTAGTTCTGGTTTTATGGAGATCAATATGAGTGGGGTAATGTGTAGTGTTATAATTAGATGTTCTCGTGAGAGAGCAGGTTGAATTGGGGTGTTGAGTAGTATAGTGTTTATTTGTGTTGATATAAATATGTGTAGTGAGTATGAGGCTGTAATAAGTATTAGTAGGCCAAAGAGGATGATTGATGTGGGACATCAGTTAAAGAGGGAGGATGCAATTAGGAATTCACTTGTAAAGTTAATACTTGGTGGGGTGGCAATATTTATAAGGTTAGCTAGTAGTCATCAGGATGTAGTTATTGGTAGAATATTGTGGAATCCTCGTGTCAGAATTATAATGCGAGTTTGGGTGCGTTCATAGGTAGTATTTGCTAGGCAAAAAAGTGCTGATGAGGTAAAACCATGGGCGATTATCATTATTATGGCTCCCATTAGGCTTCATTGTGTTTGAATAGAGATTGCAGCGACTACTAGGCCCATGTGGCTGATTGAGGAGTATGCGATAAGAGATTTTAGGTCTGTTTGTTGTAAGCAAGTTAGGCTTGCTAGAACGGCTCCTCATAGGGAAAGCACAATAAATGGGAGAAATATGTCTGTTTTAGGTAAGGGTAAAATTTGGGATATTCGGATAATACCGTACCCTCCAAGTTTTAGGAGGATTGCAGCTAAGACTATGGACCCGGCGATAGGGGCTTCGACGTGGGCTTTGGGTAGTCACAGGTGTAATCCGTAGATAGGTATTTTTGCTAAGAAGGCAGTTAAGCAGGCTAATCAGAGAGTTAGTCCGGTTCATTGATTATCTAGTTGTGAAATTTCTGAAAATAGGGTGGGGGTATTTGATATATTATTAAGGAATAGGATAGCTATTAGAAGGGGTATAGATGTTGTTAGTGTGTAAAGTATGAAGTATGTACCTGCTGTAAGGCGTTCAGCCTGTTGTCCTCATCGTGTAATAATGATAAGGGTTGGAATTAGTGTTGCTTCAAATATGATGTATATTAGGGTTAGGGTATAAGCTATAAAGGTTAATGAGATGAAAAGTTGTAGGGTGGTTAAGGTTATTAAAAAGATCCGTTGTCGTTGAATGGATTCTTTTAACAGTGCTTGTTGACTAGCTAAGATGGTTAGTGGAAGGAGTCAATAGGATATTATAAGTAGTGGGGTTGAAATATGATCTAGGGTAAGGTACATGTTAGATTTAGGTGTTAGGAGGTTGAAGCTGATAAATGTAAGGATAAAAGAGTAGGAGGTGATTGTTTGTAATAGTATTTTGGGTTTTAGAAGAAGGGCGGTTGGAATTAGTATTGTAGTTATGTAGATAAGTTTTAGCATTATAGTAGGTTAAGATTATTTAGAAAGTCACCCCCGTGTGTTCGTGTAATCGCAACGACAAGGCTGAGGCCTACTGCTGCTCCGCATACAGAGATAGTTAGTAGAATAACTGGCATGGGGGTTTGTGAGAGGGTAAGGGAAGTAGAAGTAAAAATTACTAACATTGTAAAGAGAATTAGTATTATTGCTTCTACGCATATTAGAGCTAGTATTAAATGTTTGTTTTGTGTAGAGAGGCTAATTAGGGAGGCTATAAAGGTTAAATATAGTGTGATTTTAGTTAGTTCCATTACTAGGGCTTAAGTATTAAGTTCTCCTGAGTCGAAATCAGGTATCTGATTAGACTACCCAAGTACTCTGTTCATTCTAGCCCTCCTTTAAGTCACTCATAAATTAAACCCAATGTAAGGATTGCTAATAGTGTTGTAGCTAGTATTATTGTAGTTGTTGGTGGGTTGGTATTTGTGCTTCATGGACTTGGTATAAGAAGGATAATTTCTAAATCAAATAAAATAAATAGAATGGCGACTAGGAAGAATTGGATCGAAATAGGGGTTCGAGCGTTTCCTAGTGGGTCAAAGCCACATTCATATGGGGAAAGTTTATTAATATCCGGTTTTATTGTTGTAAGTGAATTAATTATATATAGTAATATTGCTGTTAGTAGAGATATTATAATTAGAAGGGTTATGTTGATTATTTCTTCCCATTTGGGGCTAAATGCTTGGAAGGCATTAGTACTACTATACTAAAGAAATAAGAACCTCATCAGTATACTGAAATGTACAGGAAAAGTCATACAACATCTACAAAGTGTCAGTATCAAATTGCTGCTTCGTAACCAAAATGGTGGGTTGTTGTAAAGTGGTGTTTGGTTAATCGGATTAAACAGACTAATAGAAAAGAGGTTCCAACTATGACGTGAAAGCCGTGAAAGCCAGTAGTTACAAAGAATAGTGAACCATACACGCTATCTGAGATGGCAAAGGGGGTTTCTTTATACTCAGATAGTTGGAGAGCTGTGAAGTAGGTTCCTAGTGCAATTGTAATTATTAGAGCGTAGATTGCTTCTTTTTTGTTCCCTTTTATTATTGTATGGTGGGATCATGTAATAGTTGCTCCTGAAGATAAGAGGACAGCTGTGTTGAGTAGGGGTACTTCTATAGGGTTAAGAGGATTAATTCCGGTTGGTGGTCATTCTGCTCCTAATTCTGGAGTGGGGACAAGACTTACGTGGTAGAGGGCCCAGAAGAAGCCGAAGAAAAAAAGTACTTCTGAGGTGATAAATAGGATTATGCCGTAACGTATGTTTTTTTGTACGCCTTCAGTGTGGTGTCCTTGATAGGTGCTTTCTCGGATTACGTCTCGTCATCATTGGATTATAGTGAGAATTAGGGTTAGTAGGCCTAGTTTTAATAGGGTTGTGTAGGTAGTATGAAATCAGACGGTTAGCCCAGAAGCTAAAAGAAGTGAGCCGATAGCTCCTGTCAATGGTCATGGGCTGGGATCGACTAGATGGTATTGATGTAGTTGGTGGGTCATTATGTATTTTCTTGTAGGTATAGGATAATAAGTAGTACGAATACGTATGCTTGGATACAAGCTACTGCTAGTTCTAGCATGGTTAGTAGGAATAAAAGGGTATATGTTAGTATGCTTAAGGTAATATGTGCGTGGATGAAGTTGAGGGTCGTTGAGCTAATTATTGTAATTAGAAGATGGCCTGCTGTAATATTGGCTATAAGGCGTACACCGAGTGCCAGAGGTCGTATAAATAGGCTAATAGTTTCAATTAAAATTATGAATGGGATTAAAGGGGTTGGCGAGCCTTCTGGAAGTATATGGGCTAGTGTGATTGATGGTTTTTTTATTATTCCGGTAATAACGGTGGCTATTCATAATGGAATGGCTATAGCTATGTTTGTAGAGAGTTGGGAGGTGGGGGTAAAAGTATATGGTAGAAGGCCTAGAAGGTTTGATAGAAGAATTATTAGTGTAAGGCTAACTAGGATTCGACATCATTTTTGTCCGTCTTGAGTAAGTTGGTTAGTTAAATTAACTATAATAGTTTTTAATAGTAGCATAATAGCTGTTGTTATGCGATTATTTAATAGTTTATATTTGTTGTGAATTAGTATTGTTGGGATAAGTATTGATAAAAGAATAGTTGGGGTGTAGATAAACTCGGGGATCGAAAATTGTTCAAATATATTTATGTTCATGGTAGAATAGGTGATAGGTTAATAGGTTTAGTATATAGTGTGTTTATTGGTGTTTTATTTATAAGGATTGTGTTAATTTTTTGTATAATTAGGCAAAGTATTAACCAAGTTCATGAAAAAATTAAGAAGATGTAGATTGTGCTTAGTTGAGGCATTCACTAAGGAAAACGTGTTTCTTCTTTAGCTTAAAAGGCTGATGCTATAAAAGCTTCTTAGTGATTGATCTGAGATCAGCCAAAGTTCAAACTTATTTAAAGGAATAGCCTCTACTGCGATTGGTATAAAACTATGGTTTGCTCCACAAATTTCTGAGCATTGTCCAAAGAATACCCCGCTTCGTGAAGTAGCTAGTGGAAGTTGGTTAAGGCGTCCTGGTACTGCGTCTACTTTTACTCCTAGTGACGGGATAGCTCATGAGTGAAGAACATCTTCTGCAGTGATTACGACCCGAACTTGTAACCCCATAGGTACTGCTATACGGTGGTCTACTTCAAGTAACCGTGGTGAGCCGTTTAGTAGATCTGTTGTTTGGATTATATATGAGTCGAATGAGATTTGAGTTCCATCTGAGTATTCGTAGTTTCAGTATCATTGATGGCCAGTCGTTTTTACAGTTAAGTATGGATCAAAGACTTCTTCTATTAAATATAAAGACCGTACTGATGGTAAGGCAGTTAAAATAAGAATTATAATAGGGGCGGCAGTTCATGCTGCTTCTAGTTGTTCTACTTCTTCAGTGGGATCATTATGGGTTAGGGTTGTTGTGGTTGCGGTAATGGCAAATATTAGGATTACTAATGATATAAGACATGTAAGTAGGAGTACATGGTCGTGTAGGAAGATGACTTCTTCTATTGCTGGGCTTGTTGCTTCTTGTAGGGAAAGTTGGGCTGCATATGGCATATGAGGACCACAGGAGCTGTAATTTGGCTATGACAAGGCCATGTAATAATATTTACTAGGCCCTCGAGAAGAAAGCATTAAATATGCGGTTAATTTGAAATTAGCAGATGGCAACCATATATCTGCCTTTTCTCGGGTCAGGGTCATTCTATATGAGAGATATATTCTCGAATAGAGGCATAAGAGTTATTTAGTATATAGGTTGGTTCAGTGTGTGTATGAAGTGGAGGCGGTGTTCCGTAGAATCATTCGGGATGGGTCTTTTTCCCTAAGGGTATTTGAAGTTCTCGTTTTTGGGTTATGGCTTCTCATACGATAAATATAGATATAAGAACTGCAACCATTGAGATTGTTGATCCGATTGATGAGACAGTATTTCATAGGGTAAAGGCGTCTGGGAAGTCAGAGTAACGGCGTGGTATACCAGAGAGACCTAGAAAGTGTTGAGGAAAAAATGTTATGTTGACTCCAATAAATATTACTCAGAATTGTGTTTTTGTTAGAGTTTGATTTAAAAGATATCCCGTGAATAACGGAAATCAGTGAGTTAGGCCCCCCATGATGGCGAATACAGCCCCTATTGAAAGAACATAGTGAAAGTGTGCTACAACATAGTAAGTATCATGTAGGACAATATCTAGAGATGAGTTTGCTAGAATAATTCCTGTTATTCCGCCGACGGTAAATAAGAAGATGAATCCAAGGGCTCAGTAAATTGGGGTTTGTCATTTAATTTGGCCGCCTGCTAGGGTAGCTAATCAACCAAAGACCTTGATACCAGTTGGAATAGCGATAATTATAGTTGCTGCAGTGAAATAGGCTCGACTATCAATATCTAGACCTACTGTAAATATATGGTGGGCTCATACAACGAAGCCTAGGATTGCAATAGATATTATTGCTCAAATTATGCTTGTATAACCGAAAGTGTTTTTCTTTCCTGTGTAGAAAGTGATAATGCTTGACACAATACCAAACCCCGGTAGAATAAGAATGTAAACTTCTGGGTGACCAAAGAATCAGAATAGGTGTTGGAATAGGACCGGGTCTCCTCCCCCGGAAGGGTCAAAGAAGGATGTATTGAGATTACGATCGGTTAAAAGTATTGTAACTGCGGCAGCTAGAACTGGCAGGGCTAGAAGAAGTATAATGGCTGTGATTAACACTGATCAAACGAATAGTGGAATATTAAATATTGGTATTGATTTAGGTTTTATATTAATGCATGTTGTAATAAAATTGATTGCTCCTAGGATGGAGGAGGCTCCTGCTAAATGTAGAGAGAAGATAGCTAAGTCTACTGATGGGCCTGAGTGAACTAGGTTACCCGATAGGGGCGGGTAGACTGTTCAACCTGTGCCGGCACCGGCTTCTACATAAGAAGAGGATAGGAGAAGGAGTAGTGCTGGTGGAAGGAGCCAGAAGCTTATATTGTTTATTCGGGGAAAGGCTATATCAGGGGCCCCGATTATTAAAGGGATAAGTCAGTTGCCAAACCCTCCGATTATGATTGGTATGACTATAAAGAAAATTATGATAAATGCGTGGGCAGTAACTAGTACGTTAAAGATTTGGTCACTTCCTAAAAGCGAGCCGGGTTGGGTTAACTCTATGCGTATTAAAATGCTTAGACAGGCTCCGATTAGACCAGACCATGCTCCGAAGAGTAGGTATAGGGTTCCAATATCTTTATGATTAGTTGAGAATAATCAGCGGGTGATAAACACAGGTAGTATGGCTGAGATAGCGGTAGGCTGTAAACCTACACACAGGATATAACCTTACTGCCAAACCCCGAGGTGTTTGACATGTCAGACTGCAAATCTGAAGTCGGCCTTTGCCCGGGGTTTCTCCGTTTTTCCCCCCACAAAACGGAGAAAGCTAGATTAAGGTCCGCCGGTTTGGATAGCTAGCTGTTAATTAGTTGTTTGTGGGATCGAGGCCCACTAATCTAGGGAGTCTTAGTTTAAGTTAAAATATCTATGTTGCATATAGGTGATGCGGTGTAGCTGCAGGCTCTAAGCAGAAACTAAAGTAGTCTTTTTTTGGGGCTTTGAAGGCCTCTAGTTTAAATATAACTTAAGTTTCTACAGGTTTGGTGATATAGGAAGTAGAAGGGTGGTTATTATCATTAAGAGAATTGTCGTTATAGGCTGTTTTTTATGTGGTATTCGTCATTTTATTACTATTGAGGTAGTATGTGGGGGAAGTGTTGAGGCTAGAATGTATACTAGTCGTAGGTAAACATATAAGCTTATTATAGAGAATACTGCCATTATAGTGGCTTCGATAGTTATGTTTATGGAAGCTATTTTATTAAGGATTAATCATTTGGGTATAAATCCTGCTAGTGGGGGCAGTCCACCTAGAGAAAGAATTGTTAGTGCTATGAGAATTATCAGGTGTGGTGAGGTTGTCCAGATTGTTCCGATATCTTTAACTGTTATAGTTAGTGTTTGGTTAATAGAGAGGAAGATTGGAGCGGTAGTTATAATGTAAATTATGAAAGTAAGAGTTGAGATTTTTGGTGCAATAGATATTGTAGCCAAAATTCATCCTGTGTGAGCAATAGATGAGAATGCTATTAGTTTTCGTAGTTGTGTCTGGTTTAGGCTGCCTAGTCCGCCAATAATAATAGAAAGGGTTGCTGATAGTAGTAGAAGTGTTTGGTTTGTTTTATTATGGGTGGTTAGTATGATAGTCAATGGCGCAATTTTTTGTCATGTTAGGATAGTTAGTGTTGTTATGGCGGTTGCTCCTTGTGCCACTTCTGGTAGTCAGAAGTGAAGTGGTGCGGCTGCTATTTTTATTATTAAGGCCAAGGTAACTATTGTGGTTGCGGTTTGATTTATTATGACGTGAGTTTCTCAGCTGGATGTGTTTATAGCGTTTATTGTTGCTGCAAATAGGAGAGTTGTAGAAGCTATAGTTTGTGTCAGGTAGTATTTTGTGGCAGCTTCTGTTGCCCGCGGGTGATTAGGTTTAGAGATAATTGGGATTATGGAAAGAGTGTTGATTTCTAGGCATATTCATACTATAAGTCAGTGTGTTGTTATGGAGATTAGTAGTGTGCTTATAGTGATACTTATTGTAATTACTAGTCAGGATATCAGGTTGATTAGTAAAGGCCGTGAGGCATTTTCGGGGTATGGGCCCGATAGCTTATTTAGCTGACTTTACTTAGAAGATAGTACAGTGGTAGTATTGGAAGTTTTGATCTTTCAGATCTGAGTTCGAATCTTGGTCTTCTAGTATTAAGGAGATGATTTGAACACCTGTTTTGAGGTTTTAAGCCTTTTGCACGGCCTAGCTGTGCTACCTTAATATTAAGTATTATTATATAAATTTAGCATTGTGACAGGTAAAAAGGAAAAAAAGACTATATTGGTGAAGGGGTGAATTTGACATTTGAATTTAAAATTGGAGATAAGATAGTGAATACTCGGATTAAAAATAAGCATGGGAAAATTTTATATTAAAAAGAGGGTGAGAGAGAGAGAGAGAAGGATGTAAAAAAGATTGTAATATTTATGGGGTTAGTTTTATTATAGGTTTGTCGTATTGTAGAAGCATGATTTTTAAAAATAGGGGTTTAAAAAAAGTGTGAACAACGGTGAAATAACTATAAAAAAATAATGGAAAAAGTGGATGTGAGAAATAATATGTCTAACAAGCATGAAGGAATGTATCCATATAGGGAATATGCTAGGCCAAGAATATAGCTCCACCCGGACTAGATGGTCTACCCCGGTAGGGGTAACGGTAACGGGCATATATGGGTGTCAGGTGAAAGGGAGAGAGAAAAAGGACTACCAGGGGTGGATCTAGCATAGCTGATAAGAACATGAGGTGATATGTACCAATATAACGGGTGCGACCAAAGGCCTTGGAAAAAGCTAGTAGGGCGGGATGGTTCCGGGCCGTTGAGATGGACGTGAGAGTGTAACCAGTGGTCTCTTAAAGTACACTATGGGAGGGGTTGCAATATATGGCCGTGAAAAGCAGGACTGTATGCCTGAAGTGGAAGGATAGAGGGTTTCTCGGGCTGAGCTAGACCAAGGGACACCATTAGGAACGGGATAGTCATGGTTATTAATAATAGATATTCGAGATAACATGGAACGTTTGAGAGATGTGGTGACAAATTACTTGTACGTATACTATTTTTTTATATAAATAATTAAGGAGTAATTCTGGTTTATTAGGCGTGAGGCAGATAGATTAATGTATAATTATACATAGTGAAATAAAGACTATCATGTAGATAGTACATATAGTCGGAAACCCGGATTAAAAGGCGGGGGGGGGTAGGGGGGGGGGCCTAGAGAGCATTAATTGTTTAGGAGGTGGGAATTTATTGGGTTCCGTGTCTACGCTATCAAAGTAGTCCTTACTCAGGCACACTTCCACTGTGGTGCTGTCCCTTGGAGAGTTATAGTTATAGAGAGGTTTAGTAAGCATATAGCTAGGGTAAGTGGTAGATATTGTTTTCATAGAAGGTGTATTAGTTGGTCGTAGCGAAATCGTGGGTATGAAGCTCGAATTCATAGAAATATTGTTGTTATTAGTATCGTTTTTGTTATTAGATTAATTGTGAATAGTTGGGGGTTTATGGGTCCGGGGTTTAGGAATATTGTAACTGAGAGGGTGTTTATTAGTAGGATATTAGTGTATTCGGCTAGAAATAACAGTGCAAATGGGCCGGCTGAGAATTCTACATTAAATCCTGAAACTAGTTCAGACTCTCCTTCGGTTAGGTCAAATGGTGAGCGGTTAGTTTCGGCTAGAGTAGAGGTAAACCATATTATGGCTAATGGTCATGAAGGTAGTAGTAGTCATAGGTGTTCTTGTACTTCTGTAAATGTTAATAGTGAGTAGCCTCCTGATAGGAGGGCTATTGAGATAATAATTAAACCCAGTGTGACTTCATATGAAATAATTTGTGCTACAGCGCGTATTGCACCTATTAGTGGATATTTTGAATTAGAAGACCACCCCGATCATAGAATGGTATATGTAAATATACCAGATATAGCCATAATAAATAGTAGTCCTAGGTTTATATTAATGAGTGGGGATGGTATGGGTATTGGTGCTCAGGAAACTAGTGCTAGGGTAAGAGCTATAATAGGGGATAAGGTAAATAGGATTGGGGATGATATGGTTGGTTTTGTTGCTTCTTTAGAAATTAGTTTAAGGCCGTCTGCGATTGGTTGAAGTAACCCTAATGGGCCTACTAGGTTTGGACCTTTGCGAAGTTGTATGTATCCTAAAAGCTTTCGTTCTAGTAGAGTAAGGAATGCGACAGCAATTAGGATTGGAAGGATGTAGAGTAAGGGGTTAATGATGTTTAATAGGGCTATTATAATTATTAAGGGTAGTAACCTTAATTGACCTTCTCTTGGTCGATGTGGTAGATATTGATTTTTAGAGCGTGCATGTGGTATTGGCTCTGCTGCATCGGTCCTTTCGTACTAGATGGAGCGATTCATAGATAGAAACCGACCTGGATTACTCCGGTCTGAACTCAGATCACGTAGGACTATTAATCGTTGAACAAACGAACCCTTAATAGCGGCTGCACCATTAGGATGTCCTGATCCAACATCGAGGTCGTAAACCTTCTTTTTGATATGGGCTCTTGAAGAAGATAGCGCTGTTATCCCTGGAGTAACTTGGTTCAATTATCAGCTGTGCTGGGTCGTAGTAGGCTTGTTGGCCGTATAGAACAGTATAAGTTATTTTTTTGGAAGTTTCTTTTGTTTCCAAGGTCGCCCCAACCGAAAGTAGCTATTATTGGTTTTAATAGTTTAGTTTAAGCTTCACAGGGTCTTCTGGTCTTATGTTTACATTCCAGCTTTTGGACTGGGAGATCAGTTTAATTGATTTACTATAAGAGACAGTTAGGCCCTCATTATGCCTTTCATACGGGTCTACAATTAATAGACAAGTGATTACGCTACCTTTGCACGGTTAGGGTACCGCGGCCGTTTAATTGTTCACTGGGCAGGCGTTGCCTTTAATACTGGTTTATGTAGCTAAAGGTTATGTTTTTGTTAAACAGTTGGGGTCTTTGGTTGCCGAGTTCCTTTTATAGTATTTTATCTTTCTTTTGTACGTGCCTGTGTTGGGGTCACAGTGGGGTGTTTAATGTATATTGAGTGAGTTTGTCATTTGAGAGTCTGTTAATAACTAGTAGATTTTCTGTTTCTAGCGGAAAGGTACGTATAGAGGGGTTGTCTTATTATTAGTTCTAGCAGAATTATTTCTACGGATGTAGATTTACCTTTAGTTTGTTTGGAGGTTTAATTTGAGGTTTGAATTAGTCTTGGTAATTCTTTAACGATATTTTGTGGGGTGGCTGCTTTAAGGTCTACGGGGAAAAAATTAAAGATGTGTCTCTCAAATACAGGTTGTATCCTGGTTCATTAGGGCTGAACCCCTAATGAATATCTTTAGACTAATATAGGGGTTGTTATAGGTCTAAAGTGGAACTTAGATTCCTTTTTAGGTAGCCAGCTATCTCCAGATTCGATAGGTGTTTCGCCTCTACTTTAAAGTCTTCCCACTCTTTTGCCACAGAGAAGGGTGTGCCCTTTAGGCTGCTTAAAGGTAGCTCATCTGGTTTCGGGATGTGGACTGTGGTTCTTCTTGCCCTGGGTTTCTTGCTAAACCATGATGCAAAAGGTACAAGAGTTAATCTTTGCTGTTTATTGCTTAGAGCGGTTCCCTTGCGGTACTATAAGGAGTATGACTGTTCGATCGCCTCTACTAGGTGGGTCAAATGATTTGTTTATAATATATGTAGGATGTTTGTGTATTCTTTTTTTAGCTCAAAAAGATTAATATTTAATATCATTCGATTGTAGGTCGAGTGCTTTCGTGTAAGCTACTTTTTGTTTCTAAGTGCACTTTCCAGTACACTTACCATGTTACGACTTGCCCTGTTTTAAGGTATTAAAGTAATTATTTATAAGGGTGTTATGTGATTACAGGGATGACGGGCGGTGTGTGCGCACTTCATTGCTCTAGCTTCAGTTAAGTATTGTGTTCTTATCTTACTGCTAAATCCTCCTTCAGTTTTTATTTTCATGATTTATCCGTGTTCTCTGAGTTAGAGAATGTAGCCCATCTTATTCCACACCATTAGTTACACCTCGACCTGTCGTGTTAAATGTGGGGTGTTATTATGTTTACTTTGTTTCTTTCACAAGGTAAGCTGGCGACGGCGGTATATAGACTGTTGGGCTAGGTGGGGTTGGGTTAATCGTGGATTATCGGTTATTAGACAGGCTCCTCTAGGTTGATGTGAAGTACCGTCAAGTCTTTTAAATTTTAAGTTTTTACTCGTAGTTATTTGGCGAACAATTTGTTATGCTAATTGTTTTGTTACAGCTGGGCATAGTAAGGTATCTAATCTTAGTTTGTGTCCTTGCTTTCACGAGTCGGAGTAGTTTTGATATTAGAATTAGTGTTTGGTATGGCTTATGGCTTTTTACAGCCCAGCTTGATCTCATTTCTAATAGTTGAACTATCAGTTTGGTCGTGCTTTACGCCGTTAGTGTTGTCTTGGGCCTGTCGTGTAACCGCGGTCGCTGGCACGAGATTAACCGGCCCTTGGAGTTCCTATTGGGTCAAGCTTGCGCTTATAGCCCAATATTAATTACTGCTGCTGGCCCGTGGGGGTGTGGCTTAAATTGCTTGGCGTTGTGGGCGATAGCCTGATGCCTGCTCTGTAGGGGTTTAATAGTGGGCTATTTCACTGTTGTGTGGAGGCTTGCATGTATGGGTAGGAGGCTAAGATAACAAGAGGTTCAAGACCAAGACCTTGTGTTACCAGGCGAGTGCCGTCTTAGCATTTTCAGTGCTATGCTTGAGGGTAAGCTACAGTAAC